TTAATAGACGAAATTAAATAGGAATAGTAAAGAATATATATTAGGAATTCTTTTATCCTATTCGGAAGGATATCATTTCAGAATTATCTATGACTGTTTATGTCTTTAGCATGACTGACTACTTGATTAAATGTGGAGGAAAGTGGGATAAATGGCCGATACTACTGGAAGGATTCCTCTTTGGATAATAGGTACTGTAACTGGTATTACTGTGATCGGTTTAATTGGTATTTTCTTTTATGGTTCATATTCCGGATTAGGCTCATCTCTGTAGTAATTGTATTATATAATTGGATTTTGGAAATCAAAGCATAAGAACTCAACAGGGATCCACTCTTTATTTAACGAATTCGAAAGGATCCCGTTAAGTTATTAAAAATTCTAATCTTTTTTGATTCATATAAATCACTACTTCTTCCGATTGATGTTTCAAAAAATTAAATTTCATTCTTTTTTTTTTTACAAGTTAATCGAAGGTATTAAATTTGTTTAATCAAATTCCGCAATCCCCTATCTTTTTTATTTGTTCACTACGTATTCTATGCAATAAAATATTATATGGCAGAAAGATTATAAGTTGGAAAAAATAGAAACTAAGATATAGGATTTTTCAGGAAGGGATTAAAAAAGATTATTTTATTGATATTTTTAGAATATTTATATTTCGACATAAACAAGAAGGAATAGGACTCTAGGAAAAGACAAAGAATCCCCGTTCCTTCTAGTAAATCAATTTTTTAATTTATTTTTTTTTTTTATAGATATCTATATAGATAGATATCTATTTGATGTTTAATATCAAATGTAATTTTCTTCTATTTTACAATAGAAAAATCTTTTTATAATAGAACTCTCGATTATAAAAAGGGAAATATGAAAAAAGCAGCGTCATAAGCATAATATTCGAATTTCTTGTGGGGTTTAAAAAATAAAGTAAAATAGTCTTCCTGACAATATTCATACTCGAGTTTATTTGTATTACGCTACCCATATACTTTATAAATATAGTCTATTAAGGCTCTACAGAAGCAAAGATCTTTTCATTTTTTTTATTCTATATATACAGAATATAATTACAAAAATTATCAATAAAAAAATTTAGTTATTTTTACGAGTTTAATATGTTGATAAATACGCGGGATTATAAATTCATTTCGGACAATTGAACCTTCTCAAATTGTTTCTTCTTAAGAACTAAAAAGATTTGTGCTAAAATAATAGATGCCAAGAAGAACAAGAGACCTTGGACACGTAACGGATCTTGAAGTACTATTTCCGCATCCCCCTGACCAAATCCACCCACATTAGGATTACTTGTTAATGGCTGATCAAGTTTGATAGATTCACCTTCTGAAACAAGAAGTTCTGGTCCTGGAGGTAGAATATCAATCACTTCACGCCCATTCAATGCATCCACTATAGTTATTTCATATCCCCTTTTTTCTTTTCGTATTATTTTTTTTACCACACCTGTTGCTGTAGCATTATACACATTATTGTTACTCTTACTTCCGTCAAGATAAATCTGACCCCTTCCCCTGTTTCCGCCTACGTATATAGGATATTTTAAGAAATGAACATTTCTCATAGTAGTTGGATCCGGGGAAAGAATAGGAAAAGTGAGTTCATTATATTTCTGACCAGGAACAGGGCCTACCACAATAATATTTTTTTTTGTAGGGCGGTAGTTTTGAAAAGACAGATTGCTTATCTTCTCTTTAATCTCAGGCGAAATACGATCGGGGGGTGCCAATTCAAAACCTTCCGGTAAAATAAGAACAGCCCCCACATTCAAAGCTCCCTTTTTACCATTAGCAAGAACTTGTTTTACTTGCATATCATAAGGAATTCGAACAACTGCTTCAAATACAGTATCGGGAAATACCGCCTGTGGAACCTCAATACCCACAGGCTTATTAGCTAAATGGCAATTGGCACAGACAATACGACCTGCCGCTTCGCGTGGATTTTCATAACCCTGTTGTGCAAAAATCGGATATGCATTTGAAATGGGTGCTCGAATTATTATATATATCACGATCGATATGGAAAAGGATCGAGTAAAACCTTCCTTTATACACGAAAAAGCATTTCTAGTTTGCATGATCTAATTCTTGATCCTGAAAATTTCTACAATAAGATTAGGTAGGTCACTCGCATAGTTCCCTATCCAAGGTGGGAACCCCCCTTTTTTATTTAAGGGGGTTTCAAAAGAAGGGAAAAATAAAAGTTATCGTTTTTTTTTAGCTAAAAACTTGAAATTAAAATTGGATTCTTTTTTCAGTCAATCATTCATTGAATGATAAATCACTACAAGTGATGGAGAGACACGATTTAAATAACGGAAAATAAAATATTTTAAAATTGTATCTAAAATTACTGGAAAAGTGGAAACAAGACCAGATATAATTTTATCATTTTGAGCAAATCCAAAATCTTTATAGACGAAAGCAATCATTAATTCCCAACCATGGGTTGAATGGAATCCTATACATAAATCAGTTAATAGAAGAATAGAAAAAGCTTTTATTGTGTCACTTAAATTATATATAAATTCTCGAACCAAAGAGTTAATAAGAACAAGTTCTTGATTACCAAGAATAGAATAACCGCTTAGAATAAAGAAAGACATTATATTTGTCGAGAAGTGCAAAATCGTATTCATACGATCTTCGTTGTGCGTTTTGATTAATTCGATTGTTTCTTTATAGATTCCAATACGAAAATTTTGTAGATGTGTTTCCGGACATTCCTTTAACATGTCATCTAATAAAAAAAGTTCCTCAAATTCTATGAATTTTTTTAGAATACTATTTTCTTGAATATCATTCAAGAAAATTTCGGATTGTCTAGTATTCCACCAATTAATAAACCAAGATTCCAGACTTTTCTTAAAAATGAAAGAGATACACCAGGGCAAAAAAACTATAAATGTAAGATATAGAAGGGGATTTAATATTTTCTTTTTTGTCATTTTTTGTCTTTAATGAACTCAGCTTCATCTCAATTCGTTAGCTCGATACGATAATAAGCTTTCTATCACTATCAAGCATAAGCTCTATTATAAATCATAGAGCTTATACATAAATCTATATTCTATTCTCTCATTTTTTTTACTTTAAATTCGGGAATTCTTTCTTGCCTTGTTAAATTTCGAAAAAAGAATACATAAATCGAATAAGAAATCGAAAGAATTCACTGTCAATTCTAATGAAGAAAAAAAAAGATTGTTTCGAAAGGATATCCATTGCTAAGATTCGAACAAAAAATTATTACTTTTGATAAATACACCAAACCAAGGAGTATTTCGGGTTATGAATATAATAGTCGGATTTCGAAATCAAACAACGTCCCATCTATCAAAATATTGAAATGGGTATACCAAATAAATAGGACAATTCTTAAGCTTTTTGTGCAATTTTTTTCTAGTTACATTCAATTCTCGTCAGTACATAAGAGGTACACCCATAAAAAAAGCTAATTCGCCGGCTTTATTTGCAATTTCTGGTGGATCCAAATTATTTTCAATACGAGTCAAGGGAATAAACCCCTGTTCTATGGTCTCCATATAAACGATACTCTCATAAGTAAGGGTACGAGTAAAAATACCCCCTTCTTGAACTCCTGTTATTATTCTGATGGATTGAATTTCTTTCATAGGTATTTCGAGAATAATACAACGATTTTTTCCAGGAAATCCCCAACGAATAAAACGTACTTTTTTCTCTTTTTTATCGAAGATATCATAACCACCACCTACATCCCACAAAATAATCCACCACAAATCAAAACTAATAAGGAGACCCCCGATTCCATAAAAAGCCATCGTGGCCCCTTGTGGAAGAAATGGAAAATTACTCATTTCCTCAGACAAAATGAAAAGATCCATACCAAGATAACTGGAAATTGCAACCAACAATAACCCCAATGAACCTAAAAAAATGAGAAAGGCCCAAAAGATATTGCTTATTTTTCGAGACTCCCTTATAGAATATATCAGTACTTGCTTTGATCGAAATAATAATATGCTCATTACCTACCCCCTTTTTTATTTTATTATTAGAATTGGGAAATGAAAAACCCCAGAATTTGACTTTGTTTTTCTTTGTTTCTAAACTAAAATCAACTGGCGCTACTTAAATGTAAACCTTTAGGAGGAATTCATCGAATTGCTTCCTTCCAGATCTAAAAAATCTTGTTTTTTTGAACATGAAGAAAGAAAGAAGCTATTGCAATTGCCGGAAATACTAGGCCCACTAGAGGAACAAAAATGGAAGGAAAGTTTATCATAAAATGGGTACCTCGATTTACTATTTGTGCCTTATATATTCTTATATTTTTTTTATATTCTAATTATATTCTTATTTATATTAATAAAGATAGTCTATAATCGCTATAATTCCTATCTATTTCTATTTAGTATATAAGAATTCTAATAATTATAGCTAAGCCAATATATAGAATAATATACTCTTTTTCTTAGTATTTTTCTATTTTTATTACTTTGATCCTGTATGTTTTCATTTTTTATTTGAATTCCATATCCATAAAATTGAAAAAAAAATAATTTTGCCCTATGGCTTTTTTTTTTATTTAGTCAAAGAAAAGAAATTATGGAATTGAAATAACTCAAACAGAACTCCCTTTAAAAGATTACGCGGTACAATTGAATCAAATAAGCCCTTATGGAATAAAAATTCAGCTGCTTGTGAACCTTCGGGTACTGCCTTACTCAATGTTTGTTCAATTACTCTTTTACCCGCAAATGCAATATAAGCATTTGGTTCGGCAATAATTATATCTCCCAACATGCCAAAACTAGCTGTCACCCCACCAGTAGTAGGTGATGTAAGTATCGATATATAGAATAACTTTGGATTTCTTTGATAATCATATAAAGCAGAAGATATTTTAGCCATTTGCATCAAGCTCAAACTTCCTTCTTGCATACGCGCTCCTCCAGACGCACATACTAGAATAAGTGGTAAAAGTTGATTGGTAGCATATTCTACCAAACGGGTTATTTTCTCACCTACTGCGGATCCCATACTACCCCCCATAAACTGAAAATCCATAATTCCAATTGCTACAGGAATACCATTTAGTTGACCTGTACCTGTTTGAACAGCGTCAGTTAATCCTGTTTTTCTTTGATAAAAATCAATACGATTTTTATAAGGTTCCTCTTCTGAATGAAATTCAATGGGATCCAGAGAAACAATGTCTTCATCCATAGGATTCCAAGTACCTGAATCAATCGAAAGTTCGATTCTATCTGAACTATCCATTTTCAAATGATATCCACAATGTTCACAAATATTCATTTTTGATTTGAAAAATTTTTTATAATTTAATTCATAACAATTTTCGCATTCAATCCACAAATGCTTATATTTTTTACTTTCCGCGAAATTTTTATAACTTTCTCCTATAGTGGAATCACTATCATTTGTATCATTGGTACTAGTTATTTTACTAGAACTAGAATTATCACTTTCACTACAAATTCTACCCTTCCCAAAAATGTAACTATAAAAAGAATTGTCATTGTATTTATAAATATCACCTAAAATGAAACTATCAATACAGATTTGCGAATGAAAAGAACTATCAATGCAACTTTTTATATTATTGTTCCAACTAAATGGAGTTTCAAACATGTAATGATTGTCATCACTCTTAGAAAGAGTATTCGGATAGCTAGAAAAAAAACTTTCCTGTTCCCTTAGACAAAAATGATTGTTGTTAATCTCCAAAGTTTTATTTTCAATATATAAATATCTGGAATAACTGTTCCTTTTATTATCCCTAACTAAAAAAGTTTTATCAGATAGGAAATCTTGTATGTTAATGACCCCTACTAAATAATAAAAATAAGAGTAACTAGAATTGTCACTATCATTCCAACTATTAATTTTTTTATCTATATCAGTTAAAATTTTGGGATCTTCGCTTAGACTGGTATTTTTAATAGAACCAAGACTATCCATTGATTCACTCAAATCACACCTGTATTCTAACTTCCTAATAAACAACATAGAATTCAACCGCCATTTTTCCATAGAGTTTTTTCCTCTATTTACATAAAAATATAATAGATGTATAGTCATTGGATGAAAAAGAAAAAAATAGAAATATTGCATTTTTAATATTCTATCTCATGTATTTACTATCAAAAAAAAGTATATAAATCAAATAACTAGGATTAGTCACTGAAAATAATAAAGAGCGAGTAGGTATTCCAAATAAATTATAATAAAATAAAAAGAATAAGAAATATTCAATAAAAAAATCACCTCATCGGGGGTAATCTATTTATAAGTCCAATTACTTAATTTAGTGACTATTTTTTTTTTTTTTTTCTTTTTTGGCTATAGAAAACCACATTATATGATTCTATATAAACAACAAGAAGTAAAAAAAATTAGGTATGAATATAACAAGAGAGTGGGGGGATAAAAAATAAAATAGTTTTTTAAATCTATATACAAGTCATCCACCCCCTCCCTTTTTTTATTCCATTAATTGAATTTCGTTTGTTGATTCGAGCTAAGTTCCAGAAAAACACCAGCCTTTTTTGAAATATCCTGAACAGTTCCTGTAGGTTGAGCGCCTCGTTCAAGAAAATAAAGAATAACAGGAATATTTAAATAGGTTTGATTCTTTATTGGATCATAAAAACCAACTATCCGCAGATCTCATCCCTCTCTTCGGGATCGAAGATTGATTGCAACAATTCGATAAACGGCTTATTGGGATAGATAAATAATGCACTCCCCTCTATAAACGTATAGGAAGTTTTATCCTCGTACGGCTCAAGAAAATAACAAATTATATGTATGTTTAAAATTATTATGTCAAAGATATCAATAAAATCATCAAATCAATTAAACTATGACTTAAGTATTTTTCTTTCTGAAAAAAAAAAAACTCCTCATATTTGTAATCCCATAACTCAAATTGTATAATTCTTAAAAAACTAAAAAGAAAACAAAGCCTTTAGCTATTTCCGTTATTGAGTGGTCTCTACTCCCCTTTCTTGCCCGCGTTTTGTTTCTTTCTACTTTATTTTTTATATTTTATAATAGAATTTATTTTATTTGAGGAGACAATTTGAAAAAGGTATTTACTTATTCCATGATGTTTTAACTTTTCTTTGAATCATTGGGTTTAGACATTACTTCGGGAATCTTAAATATTTTAAAAAATGGCAGCAACATACCATTTTTTTCTTTCTCTTAAAAAATCATACAAATAGAAGGTTAATTCCTGCGGATACACTTTTGATCAAAAAATAGTTTTACTAATTTCATTTAAGTAATTTTTTTTGAACCTTGATCAAATTGGATCATTTCGATTTTTATAAAATATACTTATGAAGTTTTTCTAACTTCTTCATTTTCACTAACCTTAGATACTTGCCCCTTAGAAATGAATAAACTCGAGCTCCATCATGTACTATTTACATCATCTACTCCTTTACCGTTCCCAAAACAATAAGTTCTAGTGGAACAGAACAAACGATGTCGAGTCAAGAGCATGTTCATTTCTATATACTAGAAAAAATGGCGGATATAAGAATCCACAGCTAATTTAATCATGTCTTTCAAGTCGCACGTTGCTTTTTACCACATCGTTTCAAACGAAGTTTGACCATAACATTCGTTTAGCTTGGATCCAGTATATAATTGATTCAATTATGGAATCGTGAATAGTCATTTATTTAATAAATATAGAATAATCTATCCTTTTTACGTCTAGGTTTTTCTTATATATTAGTATATAATGAAAACCTTTTTAAGAATAAAGACATAAATTCAAATTAACTCGATATTCTATCAATATATTTTCTACTCTATTTTTCTAATTTGTAAAGTAGAAAAATGGGAATTTTCTCAAAAAAAATATTAGAAAAAAAATAAAAATAGATATGAAAAAATTATTATAAGTTATCCATAATGAAAAGATTACATTAAAACAATGATTATACAAAAAATAAAGTATAAAAAAAACTCGATTTGTTTTTAAATCTACATATTCGAAAGCAAGTCGATTTATATTTTAGAGACGAATAATTCAAAAAAAGGGATATAATTTTGATTCTGATATACAATCTGTATTCAAATATGATATACATCATGAATGGGTATGCTCTGGGACGGAAGGATTCGAACCTCCGAATAGCGGAACCAAAACCCGTTGCCTTACCGCTTGGCTACGCCCCATTTTCCATTTTACACTAAAAAACACTATTATTGATATTGGTTGTTCGTCAATTCTATTTCTATAGAAAAATAGAAAAATTGGCTGCTAGTATCTTATATGCCTATCGACATATCTATCTATCTCTATAGATAGATATAGATAGGATAAAACTAAATTTATTGATCATTACGTACAATTCAATTAAGATATTGTATAGAAGTATGATTTCTTCGATTTTTTTTTATTTCATAAAAAAAGGACTTTGAACTGTATAAGTTCAAATCAAAGAAGGATTTTGGAGGTTCTTTTCTTATTTGATTCATTTTTTTTTTTTAGTTTTATTTTCTATTTTCATAAATGAATATTAATTCATTTTCATTTTTATTGTATTCTATATATAATACAATAAAAATGAAAAAAAAAAAAAACAAAAATAACTTTTATTTTCTTAAAGAAAAAAATGTTTGTTATGCTTAATATCTTTAGTTTGGTCTGTATTTGTATTCACTCCGTCCTTTATTCAAGTAGTTTTTTCTCGGCGAAATTGCCCGAAGCCTACGCTTTTTTGAATCCAATTGTGGATATTATGCCAGTAATACCCTTACTGTTTTTTCTTTTAGCTTTTGTTTGGCAAGCTGCTGTGAGTTTTCGATGAGATATTTAATTTGAGTAATATCTTAAAAAAATTAATAATTTATCAGAATCATAAAACTCAAATTCGAAAATTTTTATAATTTATTAAGATCAGATAAGTCTTAAAGTGTGAATTCTCAATTCCAATATTACAATTTTTGGATATATACGAAAAAATACGGACCATCTCATCATCTACGTTTTTTCAATAGAGAAATCCTATTATTCGATTTGAGCCCATGATCAATACCTAGATTACAGATATGAAAGAAGATTTTGGGTCAAAAGAATTATTTATAATTTGTAATAAAAGACTCGACTCTTACTACAAATCCAATCCATTTTTGAAACTCGAAACTCATATATATATATATATCTTTAAAAAAACTTCTTTAAAAAAACTTCATTTTTTAGAAACTTAGTATGAAATGTGTTGTAATATAAGAGAATCTATTCTCTTTCTTTGTCGTTTTTTTATTATCTTGGAGATTTTACAATGCTTACTCTAAAACTATTTGTTTACACGGTAGTGATATTCTTCGTTTCTCTTTTCATCTTCGGATTCCTATCTAACGATCCAGGACGTAATCCAGGACGTGAAGAATAAGAAAAAAGTAGATTCTGTGTTTTTCTTGCTTTTACTGGATTTTTAAATTTTTTTAGGATTTTATCCATTTTAACATCTTTAACTAGTAAATTAACATCTTTAACTAGTAAATAAAAAAAATAAAACAAACAAGGAAAACAAATAAAAATACCGAATTATCAACGGAAAGAGAGGGATTCGAACCCTCGGTACAAAAATTTGTACAACGGATTAGCAATCCGACGCTTTAGTCCACTCAGCCATCTCTCCCCAATTGAAAAAATAGAATGACTTTGTTTATGTTATATCACATAAACAAGAAGAACAAAAAAGGAGCTTGAAAAAAAAAAGACTTCTTTTTTATCTTATCTCTTTTTATTATTCATTATTATATTCTATAATTCTTCTATTTTTTAGTTTTCTTTTTCTACAGCTAAAGAGCCCGGCCAGTACCTAATCGGGCTCTTTTTATTCCCATGAATATTGAATAACAATGATTTATTTGAATGTCTTTTATTTGAAAAAAAAAAGACTTGTAATTTAAACACGATCAAACATAAAAAAGATATATGAATG